AGAGTAATTGAACAAACATTGAAAAAGACAATACCCGACGGTTCACAAGCGGCTGAGTATTCATTCCATAAGGGCTTATTCGACCCAATCGTACCACGTAATCCTTTAAAAGGTGTTCTGAATGAGTTATTTCAGCTACATGGTTTCCTTCCCTTGAATCAAGGTTAAAAAAATATTTTTAAAAAGGAAGTATAGCACTAGGTTCAGTTATTTTTATTTGTAGCGAATAAGCATTTAGTTCATTGTAATCAAAAAAACAAAACGAAGAAGATGGTGTTTTATTTGGAAACATCAATTATAAGTGTAGTAAGAGTCAGAAGTTTTGGATAATTACTCCGGATCCATTTTTTATTCTACCTCTCTTCCTGATTAGGAATAAGCATCCCTCTCTTTACAAGTATTGACAAGAGAAAAAGAGTTTCTTTCTCCTTCCGAAAAATATGGGAAAGAAAAAAAAAAATTTTAAGAAAAATAAATAAGAAATCTCAAATCAAATATAAATTTAAGAATTAAGAATATAGAATCAAACTATTGACCAAGAACTCCCCCCTTTTTTACTAGGAATCCCTGTTTGTTGGATAAGATTGGTTAAAGTCGCGAACTCATAATAAATTCTTTCTATCTTTTCTTTCAAAACACCTTTTTTGAAAGAAAAGATAGAAAGAAGATAAGGATAGGAGAAGAAGAATACAATTTCTACATTCCTTATTCCTTGCACTTATTTCTTATTAAGTACTTCATATTTTATCTAATAGATAGACTTATTATAAGATATCTTTATAATTATAATAGGTACAAATATGAAATCGAGGTACCCATTCTATGATAAATTTGAACTTTCCCTCTATTTTTGTTCCTTTAGTGGGCCTAGTCTTTCCGGCAATTGCAATGGCTTCTTTATTTCTTTATGTCCAAAGAAATAAGATTGTCTAAATGCGATGGGACAAAATCTCGTCACAACACTGGATCATCATACAGATACTTTTTTAATGTAATATGGCGGGATATAAAATTTGTGGCCTTTCCGAAAACAAACAGAAGAGTTGTTATGTATGCGGATGCATAATATACGCATTAATGCATATATATGCGGTTATAGCTTAATAAATGAACTAATGAAATTCAAATGATCAGCAAATCTTTTTTGAAAATAATTGAAATATAAACTCAATGTATCTAACCAATTATTCCTAATGGTTCACCGCTAGTTGATGAAAGTTACTTTGGGATCAAGCAAGAAAAGTGAAGTCAAATCCATTTGGGTTATTCTCTCAATTCCAATCGAATGCAACTGGATCTAGTATAGTATGAACTGGCGATCAGAACATATATGGATAGAACTTATACCGGGGTCTCAAAAAACAAGTAATTTTTGCTGGGCCTTTATCCTTTTTTTAGGTTCACTGGGATTCTTAGTGGTTGGAATTTCCAGTTATCTTGGTAGAAATCTTCTATCCATATTTTCGTCTCAGCAAATTATTTTTTTCCCACAAGGGATCGTGATGTCTTTCTATGGGATCGCGGGTCTATTCATTAGTTCTTATTTGTGGTGCACAATTTCATGGAATGTAGGTAGTGGTTATGACCGATTCGATAGAAAAGAAGGGATAATGTGCCTTTTTCGTTGGGGATTTCCTGGAATAAATCGTCGCATCTTTCTTCGTTTCTTTCTGAAAGATATCCAATCAATCAGAATGGAGGCGAGAGAGGGTCTTTTTCCTCGTCGTGTCCTTTATATGGAAATCAGGGGACAGGGAGCCATTCCCTTGACTTGTACTGATGAGAATTTGACTACACGAGAAATTGAACAAAAAGCTGCCGAATTGGCCTATTTCTTGCGCGTACCGATTGAAGTATTTTGAAATGAGCTGAGAATAAATCTCAGCATGAGAGAAGGAACTTACTAATTATCAGTTTCAAACAACTGAAGCTTATTAAAAATGTTTATTCCAGCAAAAGATGCTATATTCTATTTACTCGTTCCATTGAGGCAGCAGTCCATGTATATTATACATCTCAAAGCAGAAGGACGCATATGGAACAATTTTAATAAAATAGAATCTCACTAATAAAATATCTTAAAAGGATCCCGGTAGGGTTCGTCTTGAAGTCCAAATAATAAATGGGTTTTTGAGTCTTCATCGAAAGGAAGAAATGAAGATGAAATAGGTTCCAATTTGCCTAATTGAGATCTCTGGAATCTGTAAAGAATATTTACTTCTTTTTTTCATTCAAAAAGGGCCCTTCTTCTATTCTTCTATGTTCTATTCTCTATCCAAGACTTCATTATTATACAAAAACAAAAATAGGAAAAGATCCATAGGTTCGATACTTTGTTCTTGTTAGAGTTATAGGCTTTTGTTATATAACTGGTGCTTCATAGAAATCTCAGATAGAATCGACCAATGAAACAGGTTCATTAACAATTCACATCACAGATAAAGAATGAAAAAAAAGAAAGCATTGGCTTCCCTCCCATATCTTGTGTCTATACTCTTTTTGCCCTGGTGGGTTTCTCTATCATTTAATAAATGTCTAGAAACTTGGGTTCTTAGTTGGTGGAATACCAGGCAATCCAAAATCCTTTTGAATGATATTCAAGGGAAAAATGTTCTAGAAAAATTTATGGAATTAGAAGAACTATTTCTTTTGGACGAGATGATAAAGGAGTACTCGGAAACACATCTGCAAAGACTTCGTATAGGAGAAACAATACAATTGGTCAAAAGACACAATGAATCTCATTTCCATATCATTTCGCATTTCTCAACAAATCTAATCTGTTTCGCTATTCTAAGTGGTTATTTTGTTCTGGGTAATGAAGAACTTTTCATTCTGAATTCTTGGATTAAGGAATTTATCTCTAACTTAAGTGACACAATCAAAGCTTTTTCGATTCTTTTAGTTACTGATTTATGGATCGGATTTCACTCGACCCATGGTTGGGAACTAATGATTGGTTTGATCTACAACGATTTCGGGTTGGCTGAGAATGATCAGATTATATCTGGTCTTGTTTCCACTTTTCCAGTGATTCTAGATACAATTGTGAAATATTGGATCTTCCATTTTTTAAATCGCGTATCTCCTTCGCTTGTAGTAATTTATCATTCAATGAATGAATGAAGAATTTATTAGATTTCTTTATATCAATATCAATCAAATCAGAATTTTTATTCGTGTATTTATTCGTGTATAAAGTATAAATAAATCATTTGAAATCTTACTTATTCTTTAGACTTCTACTTTTTCAATTAAAAGGTATTCATACTATATTCCACCAGTACAATTCTTTCAGTACAATCAAGAAAATGGCAAACTTGTTGATAGGTAATTCTACTATCTACCTATCGAATTTATTGTAGAAATTCCGGGATCAATGATTGGACCATGCAAAATAGAAAGACTTTTTCTTGGGTAAAAGAACAGATGACTCGATCCGTTTATGTATCGATCATGATATATGTAATAACTCGAGCATCTATTTCAAATGCATATCCCATTTTTGCGCAGCAGGGTTATGAAAATCCACGAGAAGCAACTGGGCGAATTGTATGTGCCAATTGCCATTTAGCTAATAAGCCCGTGGATATTGAAGTTCCGCAAGCTGTACTTCCAGATACTGTATTTGAGGCAGTTGTTCGAATTCCTTATGATATGCAACTGAAACAAGTTCTTGCTAATGGTAAAAAGGGAGCTTTGAATGTAGGAGCTGTTCTTATTTTACCCGAGGGCTTCGAATTAGCCCCCCCCGATCGTATTTCTCCCGAAATGAAAGAAAAGATGGGCAATCTTTCTTTTCAGTGTTATCGTCCTAATAAAAGAAATATTATTGTGATAGGTCCTGTTCCCGGTCAGAAATATAGTGAAATCGTCTTTCCTATTCTTTCCCCCGACCCTGCTACGAAAAAAGACATTCACTTCTTAAAATATCCCATATATGTCGGTGGGAACAGAGGAAGGGGCCAGATTTATCCTGATGGTAGCAAGAGTAATAATACAGTTTATAATGCTACATCAGCTGGTATAGTAAGCAGAATAGTACGTAAAGAAAAGGGGGGATATGAAATATCCATAGTTGATACATCAGATGGACGTCAAGTGGTTGATACTATACCTCCAGGACCAGAACTTCTTGTTTCAGAAGGTGAATCTATCAAGCTTGATCAACCATTAACAAGTAATCCAAATATAGGAGGGTTTGGTCAGGGAGACGCAGAAATAGTGCTTCAAGATCCATTACGAGTCCAAGGCCTTCTGTTCTTCTTGGCATCTGTGATTTTGGCACAAATCTTTTTGGTTCTGAAAAAGAAACAGTTTGAAAAGGTTCAGTTGTACGAAATGAATTTCTAGATATAGAGATTCCTTAAAATTTAGTAAAAGTGCAAAAGTCTTATCGATCTATAGAATAATGTATGTTCTATAAGCCTTTGTTTGTTTTTTTTATACTCTTTTTTCTTTTGCGGGATGTCTGAAACTTATTACTTGTATACAATTTAGAATAATAGAAAAGAAGTATATACATACTAAACGAAACGAATAGAATACAAGGCAAGGGCGGGAAAAATGAAAAGAGAAAAAGATTGATATAAAGTATTCCAAGACGACACAAGAAAAGTCTCTTTCTTGTGTCGTCTTGTATTGGAAGAATCATGATTTTTCTCCTGTTCGCCAAAGATTCTTATTCTTTGTTTTCTTTTCTATTTCTATATAGAATATATAGTTTATTAGTTTAGTATAAAGAGAAAAGTATTTGCAGGATGTTTCATACGGATAAATATTGGATTATTCATAAAATAGATGCATTCCTCCTTTCTTGTTGCTTCATATTCATAATATTGACATAATAGTACATAGTATGTAGAAACGACAGAAACTATGAATCAGTCAATAGATGAAATTATGAAAAAACAGCATAAGAAAAAAGGGAATAGAGTGGTTTGAAACATAAGAGTAAAAGATATGTTTTGTCATTTCTACGAATATAATATTTATATTAT